CCTCGAAGCCTTTTCTTTTTCTTTCCACCCACAATACAAGAAAAAAACTTACCTTTGACATTCCGCACCTGTGATCCTACTCACCAACCTTCTTTATGCAGGGTACCAACCGATCTCACGACGATGAGTCACCCACATACTTAAAAGCATTTCAATACGAGAGCAACTAAATCAAGCTCAATTACAACTCACTCTGATCAAATAGCACTCAGGTATAGGATTTCCAGCGGAAAGGTAGCCCTGCTCGCTTCTTTACCGTTGTACGCACAAATCTAGCTCATAGCAGCACTGCCGAGTTCAGGTACTTAGTACAGAGATTGGAACAACTTAGCGCGGGAAGTCCCATATGTTGTCTTAGCCGCGCCTCACCTATTTCCCTCATAACGAGATCAGAATGAGATAGAATTGGATCTCAAGTCTTAGCTAGATCTTGGCAGTTCCCTCAGACGAAAAAAAAAGAATACCTAGACCTGCTGCACCCGCAAAGTAGGATCAGGCTTAGTCTACTAGAGACAGAGGAGAGCGAAAACTAAGTCAAAGGGGGAAGAGCTGTTTATGAGCATTTTTAGGCCGGTTGACAACATCCAATGTCTCCCACGAGGGTGCCTGAAACTCCTTTTTTTCTAGGCAGAGGTATAGCCTGAACACATTTGAGTTGGTGCTCACTTGTAGGAAGATTCCCCGCTCTGAAGTAAAGTCTTTTTGGAGCTCCTTCAAAAGAGGTTGGGATTACAGTTTCAATTGGATGTGTCCTGGTTAAATCGTTAACGACTGATATACTGCCTGAGACAGGGTATGCTCTCCCCTCTGCGTATCGAGAGAAAGAAAAAACTTCCTGAGGGCACGAAAAGCTTTCTTTTTGTGGGGTCAACAGATAAATTCACACATATTTAATGGGAACCACAAGGAAAGCCGAAATAGCTGATCCGCAGGTGACACCTATGTTGAGATTACACAGTTGGTCAAACAAAGGATGATACAGATGGGCATCGTCCCGGGATACGCAAGCTCAACATCCTATATCAATGTGTGTCGATTTCCCGCTAACGAAAAGTGCCTTAGATCGAAAGTTTCTAGTATCCAATGATTAGCTTAGCCCGGTAAGCCCACATATGAAGTAGGAGAATCATAGTACCAAAATGACTCGCTCATTCACAATCAGACATTTTGACACTAGCCAGAGCGTACTACTACAGCAATGGTAAATTTCAATAGTAGCAAATAGTCTTCCACTAAAAGTGAGCACGCGCATAGAAGCAAGGGGATTAAGGGGGGAGCTTCAGGCTAGCTTCTGGAGGTAGAAGACGGGGTTTTGGTAATTGATGTTGATGTTTTTGGTGATGGTGATGGGGCCCTTCGTGGTATGACCCCTGAAGTAGCAGGGAGGAGTTAGGATTCTGAATTGGTCGCAGCTACAGTTACCAGTTCCGCTTGAGAGAGGGGATAGATACGAGAGATTATTGGTTTTGTGTGCATCTGATCCAAGGTCTCCTTGGCCCTATCCTTTCATTTAGAAAAAGACGCAAGAGTGGAAAAGTCTGATTTCCCAGTGAAGTAAGACCAGCCAAACAAAGCTTGATGACCTAAAACCCAGGAGCTTGCTTCCCTAACCAGAAAGAAGATCGAAGCAGGCGTATACAGCTTCGCATCAACGGGAAGAACGACACACCATAACCTCGCTTTAATAAAAAGAAGGAAAGAGGATAACCGAGTTAAGCAAAAGAAAAAGACAAGACGAGCACCCCTTTACTCCATTAGAGAATAACCATTATCGCTGCGGTAGCCTCGCCCTTACACTCAACGACAAGAGCTTACTCCAACTACGCTTGCAACAATGCGAATGACAAAGCCAAAGCCTGTTCGCTCACTTGATTCGGCCTTAAGAACTAAATAAAACGGATATTGCACTTGAACATACATCCTTATAGAAAGGCCCCTAAGGATCAAGTCTATCGAATAGATCCCACCCTAAACCGAAAGAGCTTAGACCAACTACGCTTGCATGCGGTAGCTACGGAGCAAGCCTAGCCTTGAGGAGCTTAGGAGCTAGCTAGATCAACGTCCACGTCAACAGCAACCGAGACTGGAACTTCGACTTCTCCTTTTTCTGCTACTTCAACTGGTAAATAAAATACATTTTTCAACTTGAACTGGAGTAAATAAGCAGGAGCACCTCCTGGCTAAGAGCAGGCAGCAGCAACTACGGTATCAGTGTAAGTTCTGTCCAGTCGGCTCAGTCCTGGAAGTTCAGTCAGTCGTCAAGCTAGGCATAAAAGTCTTTCATCGTAGAACAAGGGCTATGCGTAGCTAGGCCGCGTCTTCGTTACTTTATAAAGAAAGTCCTCCGACTTGGCATCACTGCGAACGGTATAATCATGAAGTGGAAGAGCAACCGGTAAACGAGTGCGAAGGGAGCGAAGGTTACGAAGCGAGTTTTTCTATCTAAGGAAGTCTAATCTCCTTCAGGCGAGTTGAACGAACGGTCTACTCAAGCTCCTGA